ATTCATTTCTTTTCTACTCCTGCCAGTCTATTTTTGTTTTTTGTTTTGTGAATACTGTCTATAATGATTGCTGAATCGAAAATTTTCAATTGAACTTCTTCCTTCAATTGGTGGTATTTTTGCTTATCCCTATCTCTTTCAAAAATGAAAATTTAGGAAAGTGCTTTCTAAACATATGTATAAAAAGAACATATTTCATTTAGTCCCTTCATGCCTACGATAACTAGTTATTTCGGTTTTTTACTAGTGGCTTTAACTATAACCTCAGCTCTATTTATTGGTTTGAGTAAGATACGACTTATTTGAAAATGAATTGAATTTGAATGAACGAACAATTCACAAAAACAAATCGTTATTTACTATATGCATAGATTCTATAGTTCTTTACTGCGCTAATTACCAATTATCTGTCATTGAGATTCATGGGTAATACAGATTAATATTTATGGATAGATATTACCTCCCTTTTTCCCTTTCAAAATAAAAAAAAAATTGAAAATGATTGAAGTTTTTCTATTTGGAATCGTCTTAGGTCTAATTCCCATTACTTTGGCTGGATTATTTGTAACTGCATATTTACAATATAGACGTGGCGATCAGTTGGACTTTTGATTAATTAACATCTCTTTCTTTTTTTTTTGACTGACCCCCCTCTTTATTAATTCATTTAATTGAATTGAATCTATGGGAGGTCGAGTCAGATTGCTGTTGCATTTTTTTATTTCAATTTGAGTTCGGTGTAATTTTCTACCTAACAAGAACAGAATCACGCTCTGTAGGATTTGAACCTACGACATTGGGTTTTGGAGACCCACGTTCTACCGAACTGAACTAAGAGCGCTTTCTTATCACAATAAGATAAGACTGTAATGGAAGGGGGAGGATTCCTTTTTTTTTATTTTATATAAAACCACAAGATATCTTGCACACCTATACTATTATATATGATATATAATAGTATTAAAGATTCTGTATGCTCAATTTGAATCGATCTAAAATTGCTCCTTCGTTACTGCTCGGAGGAGAAGTAATAGGTAGGGATGACAGGATTTGAACCCGTGACATTTTGTACCCAAAACAAACGCGCTACCAAGCTGCGCTACATCCCTTTCAATTGGTCTACAGTGTCATTATAGAGAATCCCTGTCTTGTTTTCCACACTTTTAGTTCCTCTATTGATACAATATCAATTTATCTTGCCATTCCCCCTTTTTGTCTCATATCATATAAGGATCTTATAATAAATTGATTAAGAAAGAAATATTTTTCGTGGAAATTCTTGGGTGGAAAGTTACATATTTTTCTGTTTTAAGAAAAGGAAAATCTTATCTATCGAATCATTGTACATTTTAATTTGAATTAGGGATTCCGCATACAAATAGACAAATGGAAGTGGTCCTTAACTAAATATTCATCTGATTATATATCTAGTACCATATTGTAATACAATAAAGAAGGGGGATTTAAAATGCGAGATCTAAAAACATATCTTTCTGTAGCACCAGTACTAAGTACTCTATGGTTTGGTTCTTTAGCGGGTTTATTGATAGAGATCAATCGTTTATTCCCGGATGCGTTGACATTTCCTTTTTTTTCATTCTAGTTCTTTATTGCCGTGGGACGGGGTGAAGGAGATTAGAGATACAATCAAATATCTGTGACTATCCCCCCATTTTTTTTTCGTTTTTTAGAATTAGATCAAATAAGGGAGGGTAGGGGGAAAAAATAGTAGATTCACCCGCACCGAAACTTGGGTTCGGGCTCCAATTAAATGACTAGTCGAACGAAAACAGAAATGCGGCTAAGGCAACAAAACAAGTATTCTACAAAATATTCTACAAAATGTGTCAATGAAATACTCCACTGTGATTCTATTCTAAATTTTGATTCTAAATAAAATTAGAAATCATTGTATTACTTATTATTTACTATATTATTAATATTGATTTCAATTGATTACAACAAAATCATCATTCATAATTTGATTTTTAGTTAGCAACTTCTATTTTTTTCTTATTCGTTTTTGACCGGAAAATCAACGAGATAGGGTGGGGTAGATTAAAACCAAAGGGGGGTTCATGGCTAAGAGTAAAGATGTCCGAGTAACGATTATTTTGGAATGTACCAGTTGTGTTCGAAACGGTGTTAATAAGGAATCAACGGGCATTTCCAGATATATCACTCAAAAAAATCGACACAATACGCCTAGTCGATTGGAATTGAAGAAATTCTGTCCCTATTGTTACGAACATACAACTCACGGGGAGATAAAGAAATAGATCAAATCGAGTGCTGCCTATATGTCATATGTCACCACTCTCCCAAGGAATATGAAAATATGACTTACTTTAACTTTAGGTATAGAATTAGTTATATGTAATATAACTATTAGTACATAGAATATATTATTCTTTTTTTTATTTGAATTCATTTTCATTATTACATTATTTCTATATAATTATTACATATACATAAATTTAAAATAATAAACAAAGCAAATCCTATAAATTCCATAATTCGGTACGATCTAAATAGGACTCAATAATATTTTAGAATTTTAGAAATATAGATAAGGATAGGATTTTTATTTTGAGAGATAAGGAATAAACAAATCATGAATAAATCCAAGCGATCTTTTCGTATCATGAATAAATCCAAGCGATCTTTTCGTAGGCGTTTGCCCCCGATCCAATCGGGGGATCGAATTCATTATAGAAACATAAGTTTAATTAGTCGATTTATTAGTGAACAAGGAAAAATATTATCTAGGCGAGTAAATAGATTGACTTTAAAACAACAACGATTAATTACTATTGCTATAAAAAGGGCTCGTATTTTATCTTTGTTACCCTTTCGTACTAATAAGTATGCAATTCGTAATAATAAGTATGCGAAACGATTTGAAAGAAGGAAATCGACCGCTAGAACTAGAAGTCTTAGAACTAGAACTAAATCAAATTGAAATGGGCTTATCCTTCAATTTTCAATTGAATCAAAATTCAAATCCGAACTCAAACGTAGGTTGATGTTTTATTCGAAAAATCTGATAATCAAACAAAATGAAATTCAATTGTAGTGTCGTAAGAATAAGAAAGAAATAAAAATAAAAGAAAGAATCGAGTCGGGAAAGGAAAATCAATCTTTTTTTTTTGAGCGTCTTGTCTTTGCTCTTTTTGTTTTGATGACCTTATCATCATTTTTTTTTCGTACTAATTTCTATTCTACCCTCTCCGAGTTTATTCTTGAGGAAACTCCATTAAAAGTATTCCGGTGGATTCCTTCCGATCTACTTATTCTTTTTCTTTTTTTTTTAATTAAAAAATCGCATTGGAAATCGTATAAAGACAATTCCTATTTAATATAGCTATTTGTGCAAGTATTTTACGATTAAGAAGCAACTGCTTCCGGTACAGATTGTGTATTAGTGTACTATACCTATAGGATAGCAACCTCCCGCGAATTGCTGCATTTATTCGAGTGATCCACAAACGACGAAAATCTCTTTTTTTCCTACCTCTATCCCGATGCGCCGAAAACAAAGCTTTTATTCTTTGTTGAATAATAGTTTGAGTAAGTTTTGAATGAGACCCTCGAAAACCTAATACAAAGAAACGCATTTTTGTTCGACGTCTCCGAGCTATATATCCCCGTTTAATTCTGGTCATTGAAGAAAAGAAACTTTGATGAATAACTCATTCTTTCTTTCAGTTATTCTTTTGCCCTTTACTAGTCTATTAATAACAAAACGGATTCTTCCAATGTATAAAATCAAAATTCCAATGGCTTTTGCTACTATAACCGTCCCGACCACGATTTTTTTCCTTTTTTTCTAGTTCTAGGCATTTTATTTTGCCTTGAAATAATTAAATATTAGGTATAAAAAAAAGCCTAATCACTCAAAAAGTAGTAAATAGAAATGGCTAACTAGTGGGTTCCATCGTCTCTATGATTACTTCTTAAACGGTGAGGCCCTCTCTATACACCGGAGCTCCTTACTTCATTTAATCAATGAATGCTATGGGTAACTTGTACAATTCACACTTTTTGGCTCTACCCCCTATGTCCAGTAATAGATCTTTCATAATCAGAGACCTATCTTATACAGTAACGGTATTTAATTATGAAAATGAGTTAGGTAGCTGACCTTCTTAGTCCGTTCTTGGAAGCATAATTTTTTTTCTTTTTCAAATAGGATTTGAACCGCTTAATGGATAATCATTTGCTACCAATGGATACTTTTTTCTCATCTTAAATTACAAATTGAAGTGATTGGATTTGCACCAATGGAAACCATAAATTTGATACACCGTAAGAGATGGTAAATCCATCTTTTTTAGATAGTGAAGAGAAGAACCCTACTCACTGGTACTGATCATTGATACTGAAAAAAGGTTTACTTTTCTCTCAGCTCATGATCGGAACGAGTCGCACATACACCCTAGTACATGTTCCTCGACGTTGAGGACATCCCCGAAGAGCAGGGGATTTCGTGACATTTCTGATTGGCTGTCTTGCCTTTCTAATAAGTTGTTTAATAGTTGGCATGCTAAATCATATACATAATGGGCTGGTTTAGAGCGATCCTAACCGGATGAAATTCCGAATCCCTTCTTTTTTTGTTTATTTCATAGAACTATAAATAAGAAATTCACTCTTGACAGTAATATATGTTGTATATGTAAATCCTCTATGTGAAAATATGCGGAATTCGTCCACGAAAAAAAAGGGGGTATAGATATAAAAAAGGGGGAATAGGCCGAACGTAAAAATCCATTGCATTGATATGCTAAAATGAAAATTCAAATATGAAATAGGGGCTAATGAGATATAAATAAAAAATCGTAAATAGAGTTCAAGTTCGAATTCCATAGATAAGATGGGCCATATTGTCTATAATGATAGACAAATGAAAGACTTTTTCAATATTTTTATTCATCCAGTTGATATTTTGAAAATGGGTCGGTTCAACTTGAAAATTCCTTCATTGAAATTGGATAGAA